TTTGTTACTGGGCTTAGAAGAAAGCTTAGGAAACACATTCAATTGACTGATAATACCCGAATGGAAAGTGAGAAAATTAGTTTATACGATTAGAAGTTGGCCTTCTAGGATCAATCCTGAACGGCCAAGTCCCCTGCCAACCAAACTACGAATTCTCATTTCTTTGACCGATAGGAACCTCTTTATGTGATTCAAGAAGTGGATTAGCTTAACTAGACTAATCGACTTCAAACCTATCTTGAGAAAGCCAATCCTAGGCTGAAAGGAGGGAGTTGAAAACGACAAGCAATTCCCCCATTTCTTCCTTTGTCACAAGTTCTACGAAATCATCAGTAACTTGGACATGAAATTCTTCCCCTGGTTCGTAGACTCTTTTTTTGTTCGATCAGAATACAAAGCTTCATTGTTCATCTTGAGAGCTTCCCATTACTCATCTATAGGGAGAGTAGGTGCTATGTGACTTGGATATGCCGAGTCATCAAGCACTTGAATTACCTGACATGACAGGCTTTCAATGCCTGGGATGTCCATTAACTCAGGTGGCATAAACTCCTTGAGAGTTATTGGAAACTTAGACACGAAATCCTCTTACTTTATAGATCTATCTTTCCTTTATGTAGTAAGGACTGGAATAAGGAACAACAGAAGTATGAGTCTCTGTCTCACAAGTCTTAGTGAACATCGGGAGAGATAACATCTTAAGTGCATGATTGAGGGACTAATCTATTGAAATAGCCGGATCCTACGCCTGATTAAGAGAGAGCTTACCCTTCTCTAGGACAACCCTGATGTCACCCATTGGCCGTCTATACGCCATCTTAGCCCTCTCGTTGACCTCCTGATTCTACCAATCCACCCTCTCTCCCGGATCTTTTAATCAGCCATATCTGTCTCACTACGGAAGATGATTGAACTTCTTTGCTCGACCAGCGGGATAGGAAGGGAAGAGATTGCTTGCTTGCGACAAGTAAGTGAAAACTGAACTTGCTCTACCACCTTACGAGGATGTTAAAACAGAACAAGCTCTCCCACATGGGATAGTAAGATCAAACTTTGCTAGCCCTCTTTCAGATAGCACACCCGGATGCCTAACATCTTCCTTCTAGTTGACAACCCAGGGAGGGAACTCCTTCTTTAGCCCATCAGCCGGATCCTAGCTACCCCCTTCTGTAACCAAGAAGCCTTCTCTCGTTGACAACCCTGATACTACACATGTGTCATATATACGCGTGTAACATGTTCATATGTTCATTCACATGTTCACATCAGTGGTAGCTTGAACAAACAACAATTTCTCCCTTCTCTAATAGCACGTCTCATTCATGTTCAAAGCAGACTGTCTTCATGCTCAATCAGTAGCAAGTTGACTTCATCCCCGGGGACCGGTCCAGTAGAGGACCCTTTGGGCGGAAACTACTCTGTTATCTTGCATTCCTCATTCGCATTAGAGACAGACAAGCTTTCTTATTCGAAAAAGAGCTGACGAAGTTCAGTCGGTGTTCTATCATCTCTTAATTAAGATATTTCGAAATCGAGAATCGTGAGACTCGCCCAACCTAGTAAAGGGGCTTGAATCGGTATTTTGTTTAGGGATAAACCCTACTAAGGAAAGGATGAGATATAGCGTTAACTCCACTTGTTGGTATTCGTTGGGACGCATGCTTGGCGAAAAGTTCTAACTGCTCTAGTTGAGACTGCTGCTAGCTTTCCAGCTACTGGATCACTAAAAGCTAATAATAGGGATCAAAACCTCACTGTCCTTATGAGTGGTAGTTCTACGATTTGAATGTGTTAAGCATAAAACTAGCCTTAGTTCTTAGCCTGGATCCAACTCCTCTATGCTAGTTCCTTCTCCCTCTCTTTTTCGATATGGCAAGAAGACCTAACGGAACAAAGCCTTTATAGGAGACCAGGATAGTAGTTAGCCCTCTTGCTCTTAGATTCCTCCTTCGTGTAGTAAGGATTCAAATCAAATGAATTACAACTAAGAGCTACAAGCAGATAAGCATAGGATAAGTAGTAACTATCTATAGCAGACTGCTTTCACTGGCCTTAGAAAACTACCAGCACAGGAAGGAAGTAAAGCTACATACTACTGGAAAGAAATGGCTAGATATAATAGATTCTAATTCATCCTAGCTTGATATAACCTTTAGGAAGGAGATTGCTAGTCCTATAGAGGAGAGACCAGAAATCCAGAACTAAGACCGAAAAGCAGATAAGCATATAGAGGAGAATAGGTAGCTGCTCTTGAGCCACCAATATAAGGTTAAAAGAAGGAGTCCCAGACTGATAACTGTTCTTCCTCATTAGACTCAATAAATTATATGAGATAAACGGCTTCTATGCCCATCTTTCTTTAAGCCGAAGACATCCTCAAATGAACCTATAATTGGAGCTTAACCTCTAGAAAGTATCGTTGAAAGGCTTTAGAGAGAGCCCTGGAGGGAAGATTAAAGAAGAGAGCTACAATCGAATCTATTCTAACCTGTCCTCCTTATCTTCTATAGCTCTCACTTGAGAGATCCTATTTGATATAATTCATCCTAGCGTGCTATAACCCTAAAGTTAACAACAAGGTTTTTATCCCAGGGTTAAGAATTCCAGAACAACCCGGGGATTTATTAAACAAATATTGTTTTGCTTCAGGGCAATCCATCAACCTCTCCAAAGAAAGGGCTCCCCGTAATACATGACTCCTCTTCCTCAGAAAGCGACGAAGCTATCCAAGATCAGATAACAAATCCGATCGATGGTCCTAGTCAGCAGCACGAGGACTTTCTTCAGATCGAAGGAGAGGAATCGATCAGCGTCTTACCCATAGAACTAAATAATCATCTGGCAGATCGAAGATCTTTCGGTACCAATGGAGAAATCTTTCTTAAACGAACAGCCACTGGAGCCTATTGTCTTAATTCCTAGCGTGGTTAGTTTCCAAGGAATATGAATCAGATGAACCTGAGGGCTACACTAGCGAAGAAAGATAGTGGGGCCCACCTCGCGGAACCCACCAGTGGGGCTCACATTGCTGACTAAAAGAGGAATCTACTACAGCTGGAACAACCCAGAGGAAAAGACATGAAAGATGGTGGTGTGACTAGTAGTGCACTATTGAAATAAGTGGAAAGTTCAAAGTCAATGCACTCATGCTATCCACTCAATTAGGGCTCCTTTAGGTATTATTGTCTCAAAGTGGGGCACTATTGTAGGGTAGAAGTGGTGTCTTTAGTGACATAAAGGTAGGGAGCATGATGTTAGTGGTGAGAGTGAGTTGTCAAGATGTAAGTGGGAGACTGACGTCAATAGAATTTTTGAGAGTCATTCTGGTCTAGGAGATTCCTTCCATAAGTTTCCACTTATGGGACAAGTCATTCTATAAAGAAGATGGTTGTTGTATTGTGAGGGCAAGTCTTGTGGTTGGTTTGAGGTGTAAAAAGAGTTTTCTACTATCAATCAAGCTTCTTCTGTGTTTAGGTCCCTCTAATTCCTTTCTCCTTTTCTTGACTTGTTGTTCTTCTTCTTTCGAGAGACTCTTTCCCATTGTTAAACCGGTCCCCTATAAGACTAAGTAAGTTCCGCTTTGTAAGTGTTGTGCTGGCGGCTAGGCACGTCGAGGGCGGAAAGCGAATTCAACATTGGGTTTTGTGACCAGAGAAAGAGGAGACAAGCTACCTTTAGATCTGTTGGTTTATAAGGTCTTTTAACGGGCTAATATAGGGCTTAGAGAACTAAACCACTAGTGAAGTTACGTTCAGTTAGTGGATAAGTAATAAAAACCTTGTTCGGGTAGCGAGGCGCCTTCCCAAAGAATAAAAACCTGTACGCTAAGCGAAAGACTCTCAAGGAAAGCTTTTCACTCTGGCCGGTCCTTTTAAGTCAGAGGCGAATAACTCCACTCGCTCGCACAGTAAGCTAGTGCGGTAAGCCAGTTCCAGGCGAAGGTTACAGTCGTCAATAAGCTCGTCAGGTGGTAAAGTAAATCTTTGTTTCTGGATAGCGGTAAGGGCGTACGGCGGGTTGGCGCAAACTTCTTTTTTATAATGATGGAATCTTCAAAGGACTTTGCTTTTATATTGGAGTATTTGAACACCATAACCATATCTAAATATAAGTCAGAAGTAAGTAAATGTTTGTCAGTGGGAACTACGGGCTAGGTGAGGTATTCCTGTAACCTGGTCTTATTCCCTTTCGTCTTTCAATCCGACGAGGTTCGAAGAGGAGGGCCGGGAATAAACAACCAAATTCAAATGAAGGAAAGCAGTCGAAGAAGAAAGGAAAGCGCTAGCGAGCAGGAAACGAGTAACGCTATAGTTGGAATTTAGGAAGAAAGCAAGCTGGAGATCTCTTCTTTTCGTACTTTACGGTTGGTTTGTCCGTCCGTTGCACGGGAGAAAGCTGGAGCTCTTATCTTTACTCACTTTCGTAAGGTATGTTCGTGCCAGTCCAGCTACGCTCACATGAGAAAACAACCGTAGGTTTAAGAATTCCAACTATCAACTATCCTACGATTTAATCAACCCCTCGAAGCCCGGTAAGCCCGACAGCTAGACATTCATAGTTAGGTTAGCGCGGTAAGCCCGATCTAGTCTGAGTCTCTGCTATGACACTATTAGAGGGTCCCGTTCTATGAACTTCACACTCTTTTCGATATGGCTAGCCGCTCTTTCCTATCTACTTTCTTTATATGTAATCTGAGATTCATAGGCATCAGACTAATCAGACGCAATACCTAGAGTCTGCACGATCTGCATTTTAAGATAAAATAAAAGAATACCGGTCCTGATCTAAATGGAATGAGTCCTTTCCAGTAGTTAAGCCCGTCTATCCCGGCAAAGAGGTACGTACCCCCGCGCCTACGAAATCCAATCCAACTGTGGACATAAGCACTCTTCACCCCGGCCTTTCCCCAATCCTCTCTATCGCAGGAATTCCCTCCAGGTTGTCTTATCGGGGTTACTCTGCCAAGATTCCAGAATGCCCCTCGGGTTTCTAGCTATTATTAGTACGAGCTCTGCCCCGTCTGGTTTAAATATCCTATTCCTCGAGAAAGAGAAGATCAAGCAGAGGGGCAAAGAATCTGTCTCTTGATGATCGTCAGACATTTCATGCCACATATGGGAACCTTACTTGGCTCCTCCGGGTCAAGGTGCATTGCCCCTTAATTGAAGCCTTGATAAGTGCTTCGGACAGGGATGCGGTTTGCTTCCGTTTTGGTAGCTTTGAACTGGTTCCCACCCTGGAGGAGTTTTCTCGTCTTCTGGGCCTTTCTCATGATACTGACATGCTCGTGCTTCCTTTTGGCCGCGGAGGAAAGAGGGGCTTGAGTTATGTGCTTGGAATTCTCCGTTCTAAGCTTTAATTCTCCTCAGGAAATGACGATACCACTGTGAAATGTTCGTTGGACTTCTTACTTAGGCACTTTGCCTCTGATTCCTGTCCTACAGCGTACCAAGAATATTTTGTTGACGGGAAACTTTGGGCTCGTCATCGATTACAAGCTCTTGCCCTTGCCATTTACGGGACTGTCGTCTTTCCTGGAGAGCCTGGCTTGATAGACGGCCACATCAGTACTATAATTGAGCAGATGGGTACCGGCTGTTCTGTAGTGCCCATGATTCTTGGGGAAGTGATCCGCTCTCTTTCTTACTGTTTTTCTCATGGACACGGGACCTTTCTCGGGTGTGCTGCTTTGCTTAAGTTAGTTAAGGTGTGAAGGTTGCTTCTGCTGCGTGAAATATCGTGGTAGAAGCTTTTTGTTTAGTTGATTCGGAAGCGGAGTCAGAGTAAATAAACGACAATCTCGCTTCGAAACCGCTCTGACGTTCTTTTCTTTGCCAAGCGGCTTTAAAAAAGGCCTCGTATAAGGGGTAAAGTGAAGAAGGAGTCGGAGCTAACCATAGTGAGATGAATGTCCGATCCACTTCTATATGCAAGTAGAACTTGGGTGCTCCCTTTGCTTGCTGACCCGAAATTGACCAATACGAACTCGGGCTCGGGTTAGTCCCGGCTGTGTTGCTTGATGAAAGAAGCTGATCTGGGTGGTTCAGCTGGACTCGTTGTACCAGTTTATTCCGTATATTGTACCCGTCTCTTCCTTATTTGGATTCGGATGAAGGTGAGTGGCAAAGTCTGGTTCAACTAAGGAGTAGGTCGTCCTATCTGATGGAATGCTCCAATTCTTTTGTTCTTACTTGGGCTGCAGGAAGTCTCTCTCATGCCGTGCTATTGCTCCTGATGCGGTAGTGGACCTGCTTTGTCCTTAAAGATAAATGAAGGGCTTCAGTTTATGGTTGGGATCAATTACCGTTGGAGGTGACTCTAGTGACGGATTGATCTGTACGCTCAATCGCTGTTAAGGGCTCGCTGTATTCTTCAAGTTGTCAAAGTGGGTTGCCCTATTGAGCTAGTTTGTTCAGGGGGATAAGGGGCATCTTTCGCTTTACTTTTGTGTTGCGAATGCATGCGACCACCACGGTCAGGGCTTTCACCGGTACCTTGTACGTAGTTAAGGTGAAGCTTTGTTTGGTGTTGATTCTAGACTGGAAATAACCCTATGACTGACCTAGCTAAAAAGCTTTTGATGTTGATTCGGGACGGAATCCGCGGGAGAAAAGGGATCCTTTGGTTTAGGAGAAACTTTATATGTTAGTTCGGAATAAACTGGAAATGCTGCTGAGGGAAATACTGCTTCGAGAGAGGGCGGTACGGAAAGAATTGAGTGATTCACCTAACACTTCAAAGCCTTACGGTTGGGCTTCTTTAGAGGGAAGCAAGCGCGCCAAGCTAAGAACAATTCAATACCCGTCCACTTTTTCATCTACTTTTTCAAAAAAGGAAGATTTCAGCTACCGGGTCAAAAAGAAAGAAAATCGTACATAGTAGACAGGGAAGGAAGCACCATAAGCTACAAGCTCCCCATCAACCGCCTCGGTTCGAGGACCGGAATCGTTCCTTCGAGTAAGGTCCACTCCTTTTCATAAAACATGGTCAAAATGATCGGCTTTCGCGAAAGCTCCTTTGAGCGGTGCTTCTCCTGTCGACTCATAGAAATTAGAACCAATCAGTTTTGTTCCACTTTGAAGCATGACCGGCACCGGTGCTGCTGCAACGGCCATCAACGGCAACAAGTGGCGTCATCGGATGAAGACTTCTGCTTTAGGTGATTCGGGTGCAGATGCGTCTCTATCTAAAGATAGCCTGAGTAGGATACTTCATATGAAGCGGATTCCCCGGTGTCTGCGTATGCGTCTTCGGATTCGGCTTTAGCTGATACTTCTCTTTTTCTAGTGGCAGCTACTTCTGAAGATGCTGAATCGGATTATTCTTATGCTAATTCGGGGGGTGATTTAACGTATTCGCCGTCTGAAACAATGTACTCGCATGCTTACTTATCTATTCCCATCCACCACCCTTCTCGGGATTTGAGAAAGTACTCAGCCAGCCACCCCTCTATGGGTTTATAGACCCTACAACATTGAAAGAAAGTTCCTGCAAATGGAAAACAACTCCCTCCGCCCTTGTTCTGGTTCTATACCAGACAACACCCCTTGCCGTCGGACTTGCCTTTTAGTCATCGACTACTTCTGTTTGAAAGAATCTTATTCTTCAGGCTTAAAAGCCTTATTCACCGCCCTTCCTTGAATATAAATGGACGTCTTTTCTTTTTTAGTGGTGGCATCTTCTTCATTTGAAAGAGTTGATTGTTCTTGTTTAACAATCAACTTTAACTATTTATTTCCACAACTTCTCCAGATTCGATGGAATTCTCTTGCTTAAGCACCTAGCATGTCATCACAAGAGCTACAAGCTAAAACCACTGATGAGGAACCATAGGCTTTACGAGTTAGCTGTCTATTCAGGTAAGAAGATGTTATTCCGCTTCAGAGACTCCTTGAATCTACTCCCCGGCAAACTTGACACCCTGGCTAAGAGTCTATGCCCGGGTCTAGGAGCGAAAGGCTCTATCCCATATGATGAGGTTACACTGTCAAATCTGGTAAGTATGAGAAAAAGCTTGTTAGACTATATGAAGCAGGACATCCTTCTCCTTGGGGGTGTAATGCAAAAAGCTCAAGAGATCTATTGGAAGCTGTACACGGTGGACATAGAAAGCAAAATCACCCTTTCCTCACTGGCTCTAAGCATCTTTCGTATGAAATACTACGATGCTTCTAATTGGCCAATCCACATCCCAAACAAGAATGAAGACACCTTCATAAGGCGTGCATACTACGGTGGTCATACAGATACATACAAGCCATATGGCGAGGACCTATACTACTACGATGTGAACTCTCTCTATCCCTTTGTAATGAAGGAATTTCCTATGCCTGGTGGTGCGCCAGTCTGGCAAGGAAATCTGGAAGGCAAGGACTTAGATAGCGTGTTTGGCTTTATTGAGGCATATGTGGTATGTCCGAAGACTATCAAGAAGCCCTTTCTACCCTATCGAGACAAGAATAACACTCTCATCTTTCCGACCGGGGAATTTGTTGGAGTGTACTATAGCGAGGAGTTAAAGTATGCAAGAGGCCTAGGCTACACTGTTCTCCCAATCTCAGGCTACCTCTTCGAGAGGAGGGAAAGCCCACTCAGGGACTTTGTTAGCTCACTCTTTGAGTGCAGGTTAGAGGCAAGGAAATCAGATAATGTGGCCTATGTGTATAAGATCCTTATGAATTCGCTATACGGAAGATTTGGCATTAACCCTAAAAGCACGACTACCGAGATCTGCGATGAAAATCGATACAAACATTTGATCAGGCATAGTGAGTTGATATTCGGTGATATGCTTAGCGAGAACAATTACATCGTTGCCTACCATAGCAATACCGGGTCGGACTCTGATTATTGGAACCCACCGAAGAACTCTGCTGTCCAACTAGCTGCAGCGATCACAGCCGCCGCTAGGATCTATATGTACCCTTATATCTCAAGAGAGGACTGCTACTACACGGACACAGACTCAGTTGTGCTTGGTCAGCCGCTACCTGAAGAACTGATTTCTTCTTCTGTCTTAGGTAAGTTTAAGCTAGAGGACAGAGTTCTGAAAGGATACTTTTTAGCACCGAAATCCTATTGCTACATCGCAATGGATGGCAAAAATGTACTCAAGTACAAGGGACCAGCGAGAAGCCAGGTCAATCCAGAATGGTTTGAGTCACAGTACGCTGACCCAACTCGTACTGAACAGGTACAGGTGAAAGCAAACTTCCGGATTGATTGGCGCACTCTTAACATCTTCAAGAAAGACTCCTTGGTCAGGATTGGGGTTAAGATGGGGGAAAAGAGGATACCAGTATATCACAGAGACGCCTGGGTGGATACTGATCCACTTGATATCAAAGACTTGTCTTGCCTGGATCACATTGGAAAACAAATAATCAAATCACTAAGGAATGATGTAATACAACTACAGACTTAAAATCACATTCTCATTGAGAAATTATCTCAGAGGGAAAGAGATATAGCCGAGAGATACAAAGAGATGAAATCACAGTTTGATGAAAAGAATAATACAGATAAAAGGATGCACACTCAATCCACTACAGAGATACAGACTAGTCTTACTGAAGACAGAACGCTATTAGATAAAGAAGAAGAAGAACCAACAGAGGTTACTAACCCTACATTAGACGAGAAAACTAAGACAGACGAGGAGAACGAAGGGAAACCTAAGACAGACGAGGTCTTCTGAGCTCCCTTTGAGGCTAATTCGAAGAAGAAGATTCCGTATCATGGGGAGAGTCCAAGCGGGTGAACCAATTCTTATCCTTCCCCTCCCACCGCCCATGTTTGCAGAGAAGAAAGGGAATCGGTCAGGCTGGTTTTGAGCTTTGGCTCGGGTCGGGGCTGGACGGAGGATATCCCGATTATGATCCCTATGGGGCTTGTATCGAATCTATATCTCCGACTGACTTCAGTGTCTAAGGATGGCGCTAGTATTCGCTAAGGAAGTCTTATGGTGCTATCTAATCGTCTCTAGTTTATGGCCCTATCATGCCATGATGGGATTGGTCTTTACACTTGCAATGGTATCAAGATAAGGTTATTCGTATGCCACCATGATTCCCTTTAAGAGTTTAGTATCGGATTCTAACCTAGCATTGGTACCCGTTGCGTATGTTGAGCTAGGACGGCGTAATTGAAAGAGATTGATTGGTACTACGGGTGAATCAAATATGGGTGACAGGTGGAACCATTACCCTTGGTTGCAGGGGTGTGATGAAAGCCCGGGCCAATCAATCGGGTTAAGGCTCAGTGAATCGCCCGTATGAAAAAGAAGGCTCGCCTCTAGCCCTTATCTTATACACTAGTCTATTCTTCACTGGCTAAGCAAGGTAAGCGCAGCTGGTCCCAATAAAAAAAAAGCAGTATTCCTTTATTCCCCCGGCTTATATACGTAAAGTAATAACACGTGAGAATTTGAGCAAAGATCAGGATTATTCAGGTCTTCTTTGGCCACTCCTTTTATGGGTATAGGAAGCCCCCCTTTAGAGCAAGTTTTCACATGTCGTTCCCCTTTCCAAAGTCCTTTCTTTCCGTTCGATCCTTTCATTTACACCTTTGTTTGACTCATATTTCCTCCTATTCTGATTTCGGCAGTAAACTAAATAGAAGGCACGGATTAACTATTGAAAGGGCTTATTAAAAGTTATTAAAGATAAAGGCCGTATAAAATAGGCTATTGGTCCTTTATCGACGTTTCATTTTGAAAGAAAAAGTTTCTAAAGCGCTATTTCAGTTGTTAATAGCCCTTTTTTCCATCCAAAAGCTTATCCCATCCATTGAAAGCTTTTAAGCTTAAATCAAGATCTTTCAATAGGTCTTCTCCTCTTTCTTTTGTAAGAATGGATGGTGACGGAACGGAATTCAATCTAAAGGGAAGGGTTGGGAATTAATATATAGAGGGCCCGGGTAGGATATTTTGAAGGTGGTTGAGGTAGCTTAGTTGGTTAGAGCAAAGCCCTTAAGATTCTTGTGTCAGTGGTTCGCCTAAGCCTCTGCTTCTTTTCTTCCGGGTGGTGGGAGGGGGGCACTCTATTTTAGCTAGCATTTTCTCTATCTAAAATAGAGTCAAAGGAAGAAAACCGGCCTCCTGAACAAATCCTCTTCGCTTCAAATGGTAGGGTAGTTTCTCGACCCGTGCCTCTTTGCTGGGCTTGACCGGGTGCTCTCCCCTAATCTTTTCGGAAGCAAAGTCCTAACCGCTACGCCCCTGGGATAACTTGAATCTGCCTTCTCTTTGTACTTGGAATTGCTTGTCAATAGTCTTAGAGCTAGGAAGAAGTAACTAGATCTCCATAGATTTTAGGTTATTTCAAAAGAGGCTAAACTCTCACCTCTCTCTATGAATCATCCCCTGCAGGCAAGACTTCTGTCTTGAATCTTTTTCCCTTCTGAGATCTGCTATCTTGTCGGTAAAGCAAGCAAGTCAAATAAGGATTCGCAGGCGAAACAGATATTTCATTAACGGAGGGGAGGAAGAGAAATATGTTATAAGCCTGTCAATAGGTTCTCTTCTCATTCCTTCCCCTTTGTAGATTTTGCTGTGGAATAGAAAGAATTGCCTAAAAAAACCGAAGCCTTTACTGAAAGTGGAAGATCGGCGGCATTGGGATTCTCACCTTTAGCTTTAGCAACTAATCCCTTCTCGAACGCTAGCTATGCACGGAAAGGCTGTTTAAGTTGCTGTTTAAGCTTAACTCCGCTATTATACTTTTATATTCGTAGATCTACGATTTCCGGGTTAAGGACTTATGCTTAGTTAACACTACCTCTCTTTTTTTCACTAGCTTTAGAGGCTGCGACGAGGAGATGCATATCCTTCAAATCACACCTATTGTCGGCGTAACGAGGGATAAATGCTTTACGAGGGCTAATCGATTCCTTCACAAGCAGCAAAGACAAAAAGGGCAGAGAAGATAAAGGCTATTCCTGTCAAAGGATTGATAGGGACCACCCTTTTTCCTAGTATCATAGGTGACCGAACGGCCGCCCTAATAAGCAATGGCAAGGCCGGTCTTGCTATTCCTCCAAATTTTGTTAGTATATACATCTTGACGTGTGTAAACAATTGCATATCCTCCCTTCCCCCGGTTTCGCTCTCTTGGAACGTTCATTCCTTGTAACAACAATCCGACATCTAAACCTTGTTGTTGCCACTAGACCAGTACAAACCTTCTTGTCCGAACTATCTGTCCTCACACCAATCATACGATATCCGCTATTATTACCTATGATTCTATTCTTAGAAGTGATAGAAGTGAAAACAACGTAATCTCCGATCGAAGAATACGGGGTTATTTAGTTTAGTAAATAGAATGTCGGACAAAACGGGGTATTTGTCCTATAATAGAGGGTATTAGTTAAACTCGTAATGAAAGAATGAAAGGACAGAAGAGAGAACAAATCACTTTATAATAAGGTCAGTAAGGCAAGTCAAGCTCCTCTTTCAAGAGAAGAAGAATCAGTCGTAGATCAGCGAGACAGAAAGTAGGTGATTAACCGAGGCGGGAAAGGAAGGTTGCCACAAAAGGAAGCAGTATCAGTATCAATAGCAGTAGCAATAGGAGAAGGAAATCAGGAAATTTTTATAGAGCGATGTTCGAAATCGTGGGTTCGCCTAAGTAGCCATGGATCTGGGAACCCCCCAGCATGTTCCCGCGCTTGGCCAGCGCATTCTAGCACTATCTAACAGCCTATTCTTGTTCCAATCGTTTGAGGAAAGCCCTTCTTCTTGCAAAATGGGCATATAAAGAAAGATAGGTTCCCCGAGCGGAGGCAGTCAACCATCAAAGCGCTAAGCCCCTTACTCTTAGAATTCGAACGGGTTACACACGCTTCAAGTTTCGACTGCGCCTTACCGCCTTAAGATAGAAAGAGCCAGTGCCATCCCCGCTTCCTCCTTTTCGGCCTAATCCGCTATCTTATCTGCTTCTGTTTTAGGCATCTAGATAAGAAATGTCAGTCCCTTGTCCGATTCTGTTCAAGCCCTAGTTTAATATCTATCCAAACCTCCCTCACAGTTGGGATTCAAGTCTTATGGCTAGCAGCTGCTCCTTTTATGCCCCTAGTGTCAGTTGTTCGTGGCACTTATTTCATTCTCATGGCACTCTCCTTACCCAGCGTCGAAGTGAAGTTCTTTCTCTTATTGGCATCTAGTCTAGATCGATTTCTAACAGCGGTAAGCCCGATAACAGGGAAAAAGGCAAAAACACTAGCTGATAGAGATGGCACAACTCCTTCTTCCTTCTCTGTGCGTGGCGTGGGTGTGGCTATTGATCGGATAATTTTGGTTAAGTTAAAGAAGCACCTTCCCTTCTGAAAAGAGCTGAAGTAGCCATGTTTGCAGCCCTTATGCCTGCAACGGAAAGAGCATTTGCGTATACGACATCTCATTCGGAGTGGGGATCACTCCTTTGGTTCAATGTAGGCTATCTTTCTAAAGAGTGGTTTTGATACCCTCTCGTCACTCCCTTGCTTGACAGTGAGGGAATCCTAAGTACGTCATTTCACCAAGCAGTCCTTCCTGCACTGAAAGGGGGGAAGCATCCAATTCCATGCCTCCCTCCCTATTGAATGGAGTTGCCCTATTATTCCAATTTTCTGAAAGAAGTCCTTCTCTAACAAATCTACTAAGGAAAGATGCCACAAATCGGATTCTGTAACCTACTACCTTCGGGTTACTTTCCTTAATCCCAGAAGTGACGGAACTATCTTCCCTTCCGAAAAGAGCTAAATCGACTGGGGATCTTAGCAGCATCGCTTATTCCTCCAACGTCTTCTTCTTCTTAAATAGCAATAGCATCGGAGTCGTTCACAAGAACTGCCTATTCTATTCCGAAACCTAGAAAGCGAGAAAGAGAAGTCCTTTAATTAAGCAGAAGTGATCAACGAAGACCTAAGAGCGGATGGCGAATCCTTTCTCTCTTGGCTTGGGTTTACCTATATTAAAGAGATGGGCCTTGAGCCTGATCTTTCTTCTTTATCGCCAGGGTAGGCCTTGACTTTTGCCGGGGACTTTGTTGCCGGGTCTCCTCCCCTACTTCTCTTTCTCCAATAGCTCCTTTTCCTCACAGACTAGGGGATGAATCTCTAGACCTAAAAGCAGTTATATAAAGCACTGCTGCCACTTCCTTTGCTACCGGCTTCTTTCAGTTCTAAAGTGTAAATCAAGAGGCTAAACTCGATCTATCTTTCCGGCTTAGCCGAACTCCTCACCTGGGGTGACTGAAGGATATTCTGATTCAAGCTCTGAACCAAAGCAAATTCTTTTCTCTATTGTACCCTCATCGACATCTCCTTACGCTGATTCAATAGCAGCTGGGTCGTGAACAAGAACAAGAGCTGAAACACGTTCAAGCTCAAAGCTACTGGTTCTGTCATACTCTATTCTATTTCTTTCTTTCCTATCTGTTAGCAGTTGAGGACGAAAATACCGATAAAACGCGAAAATGCAAAATTTCCATGTCCGTTTCCGAGTTAAAGATGACTTTAGACGAAAAAGACGGGAAAATCAAACAAATGACCGGGGAGCGAAGGAAAGAAGAGAAGTAAGGAAAGCATTAAGTAAGTAGAGCGTGAAGGTAGGGCATGAAGGAAGCATGAAGCTTGCGGATCGAACTCTCACTCGAGAAGGGGAGTTCAGTTAGCCCTTTTCCTTGGGAATGAACTGGATTTAGTTGCTTGTACTGGGGATTGGCTTAGCAGGAAGATTGGATATGATTCTACTCGAGGAAATCTGTTCTTACTTTAGAGTGAATAGTGAAGATGGACTGACTCAGCGCCTAAGCGCAATGAAAAGACTGGGATTGACGGATTTGGTATGCCTAGCTTTATGGTAAATCAAATAGATAGAGTAGATACCGAATCTCATTCCTTATGAATTGGATGGTTCATTCCAGTCTTTAGTAAGTCAAGGCATTCGGGAAGCTGGAGAGTCAGCAAAGTTCTCTAGGAAGTCAGCCCATTGCTTTGACTTTTAGCTGCCACTGCTTCATCGCATCGGATGTTGCCCTTGAATTTCTTTCTGTAGCCGCATCGGAGGATGTAATAGCAAAGTCTGCCACCGCTCCTTCGGAGGTCTCCTCCCCCCTTTTGGACCTATAGATTGGTACCACACGAGACCGGACCCGTAGCCTGAGGTACCCATATGCAACGAAGACTTTGAATCGGATACTTATTCTAAGATCTTTCTTCCACTGCCAATAGTACGAAAAAGAGTAATAGTAATAGCTTCAACAAAGCTCCGTTCCTTCACTGAAGTCTTTGTCTAGAACTAACTAGAAAAGTGAGCCCGGTCTGACTCAATCGTCTTCCGACTTGGGAAGAAGTGCCCCCGAAGCACTCCATTCATCTGGTGATGAAGAATCTCCTATCGCTTCATCTTCCGCTGCCCTTTCATTCTCTTCAGTTGTCTTCCTTCTTCCCGTGTGGAGGAATGCCGATAGAACTGTGGATACCTCAGCTTTGGGAGAGACCTCCGTTTTGGTCTTCCTAGAAAGTGAGGAGGCGCCAGCCGCTGGTCTGGACTTTCTTTCAATTGAAAATCATACAGTCTTTTCAAGAAAGCCTTCGTGAACTCAATCAAAAGAGCAAACAAGCTTCATGTTCTCCTGCTCGGAGAATGCTAAAACAGCGTATATTGAGACAAGAGCTTATTCTATCAAAGAGCGTATTCTCGGCATCAATACACTAACTCCTGGCAAGATCCGATCGGAAATAGCCAATTAGAAGAGTGGCTTAAAAGTTCCTTATCCCTTTGTTGATGAATCGCATCTCCCCCCTTCCTTTCTTCTCTCCAAAACAAAGTCTTCGAAGTTGGTTGGGGGAGTCACTTCGCTCGCCTTCGGGTTAGTTAAGAGTTCTTGCTTCCTCCTTTGCTGCTTTGCTACCTTGCTAATGCTAAGAAGTGAAGTTCTATGGTTACTGTCCTAGGTGGGGGAGGTTGGATAACCGATGCCCCGGTGACTGGTGTAGCGCCCAGTTGAGGCTTGGTCGTTTGGACTGCCAAACTAGATGGTAGCGTGATCGAAGCCCAGATTGCGTGATTGTTCGAACGGGGTACCGTGACGTGGATAGGTCCGTTCAACCATCCATGTTTTCCGACCGATGTCCGCTTTGGTGAGAGGTATGGCTTGCCAAGGTTGGGGGGCATTCCACTCAAGGAATTACGTATGTGAACACGAGTGAAGATTCAGCCTTATACGGAGAGGGCTATTATCCCAGGTTAGTCTGCTCCGGAGGAACTATCCGATACAACAGACGCATTCCCATCTGAACCAAGAGATTCCTTTTCTCCCGAAGCTGCTTGTCCCGAAACCACATTTCTCGAAGCCGCATCCCCAGCCGAAGACGCAGAAAGAGATACCGATTCTCCATCGGCGGAATCCAACCGAATCAAATAATAAGGAATATGGAACAGAAGCACCCCAATCCCCATACGAATCGGCGGACGCCTAACCAACGGATCCCGTTTCTCTCGAACCAACATATCCTGCTCTTTCTCACGAATCTTAAGCCAATAGAATAGGGCTTTTTCTGCTTAGCTCGGTTAACATGTTGAACTAGGTCCGTCCGTCCCTAAAGAAGAAGTCTAATGGGAAGAGGGCTAAGCTCAGCTCGCGTACTTCGGTGACCTCGGGCAAGGTCTGGTCGAGGGGATCAAACACATGCATGGTCAACAAGCGTGGTCATAAGCAAAGCTTAGTCCATGTTTTCGTAGCCGTCGGTATATGGAATAAGCTAGTCAGTCAGGTGGAGGACAGGTGGCTCGGTGCTCATGGTGATTGCTCGGCTCACTCATAGGCGGAGTCCGGATTTCTCGGATTTCGAGCTAGCTCCCAATCATGCCTTCCCAGATAAAGATTCATTCAGTCTTTTTCTAGTCTGGAAGAAAAAGTTCCGCCCAATCTTTTGATAGTATGTAAGCACCCGACCTCTCCAGTGATTCCGATCAGACGAAGCTTTGATCAGCAGAACTGGCATCTGTCTGCCGGATCGGTAGCAGTGTGAGGGGAATACTCCCACCTCAGAAGATGATCGCCCGGAGAGTTTCTTTCGTCGAATTCACCTCTCCCACGCCCAATCTTTACATCAGTGGACGGTGTAGACATGATTTGACGAAAGGATCGAGATTCGGAAGAATAAACAGAATCCACAGAGTCGACTGATGCCTCTATACTATTGAGAGAAAGATCAGATTGGACTATTTTAAAGACCTGCGGGCCCTACTTACTTCAGGCTTCTCTCCTCCAGGATGCAAGGGATTGCTGCTTCCACTGCTGTCTCCACTCGGTCAAATGCATCCGCCTCTGTCTCTATCTCCACTGCTGGATTGAAAGAAGAGATTGCAGAGTGAAGTAAAAGGTAGCCGGCTGCTACTAATAAGAACCTAACAGAAGATCCATCTGGATCTACTACTTTATATACTTTCCGATCAACTGCTATTGGTGCTTGCTCTGGTGCTAATCATCTATCATGATTAAGATCGGCTAGTGGAAGAAGGGGCGAAAGCCCGATCAAAAAGAGGTCGTATTGATGACCCATTTTCTATATGTCAACTCTAGTACGAGAATGTTTAGTCATTCCGATAGTGACTGGCCTTTTTTTAGCTATGATCCTCGGAAAAATCGCCCAAGGCCGAGGAAAAAGCCCTTGTCTCCTTCGTTAGAGGGAAGGAAGGAGAATGCTAAGACAGATTTTCGAGAAGAAGAGCTCTAGCTGCTCGTCAGTCTTTCTTTTTTTCCTAAATGTGGGTGCTAAACCAGATTCCCCATGCTATATGCGGCGGCAATGCAATCTAAACTTCAAGCGAGCAGAGGAAAGATGTTGAGGTGCGAAAGCCTTCTATTGAGATTGAGAGCGGAATCTAATTAATAGAATTGTGGCTTCTTGTTCACTCTCTCACTATCAGAACTTTAAGGTTAAGTTTGTGTTCCGCGAACTCCATAACCACTAAATGAAACTATAGCGGATGTAGTTGAATTGGGACCAAGACAAAGAAAGTGCTTTTATCGAGGAGTCATGGATTTGCTTGGAATTCCGGATCGAAGAAGAGGGAGATCCAAATATGGCCAAATCGAGATGAATGGAAGATGCCTATTGCGGGTCTGGTCCCTGCTTCCTCACATTTAACGATTACATGGTGTTAAGCAATTGAGATCGACCTTTCTCATGCAATTGAATGCTCCAAGCGATCAGTCCATGACTTCCTTTGTTGGCTCCTACTCTACCAGACGGTGACCGGCTCAATAGAGCACCTTTGGGCGCTGGCTTTTCGAAACCAAGTTAGGGAATCAGTGACCAACAGCTTGAGAAAGCATTCAAAAAAGTTGCATCTCTTACGAGAAACACTGAATTGGATTAGCCCCTGCAGGAATGGAACCTACAAACAAGGAAAAAGACTAGCTTATCTATCCACGCTAGAAATGGAATCTTTAGAGATCGACGTTCCCACATAAAGTCATGCTTAGACGAACTTCTCGATGCACAGTTGGGGCAGGCTTCTCTGATTGGAACAATCGCTCTATTCCCTTTGCCTTTTAGGAGTAGGAGCTGCACTGTTTGGCTTTTCTAATTGGGAAGACTTCGCAAGAGGTCCTACGTAGATGCCCGGCAGCTTCAACAATTCTTTGAAAGGCTCTACTTATACGGCAGCCTTCTAGCATCGAGTTCACTCATCCATGCCCTTGGCTTACCCGACCGATTGGCTTGAAGCTTTCATCTCTTTAAGAGAAAGCACTTCTGCCCATCTAGAAAAGGTTTCGGTAGCTGCCAAGATGAATCGATGTCCTCTTTCTGATAGGAGTTTGCACCTTAGCTTCTATCTATCCTCAGGGAAGGAACTAGCCCTACCTATTAATGGCAAAGAGTGAACCCGCCTGACCAAAGGAGTTGTCATAGTGGATAAGGACAGCTTTGCTTGATGAGAAGAGCTATCACCGGATCTTTATCGATTCATAGTCCCGCTACTAGACTGAAAACAAGAACTTGACTTCCGGCGATAGAGGAAGGAAGAGTCCCGTGCATCGTCTTGAGACAGCTTAGGCTACCTTTCCAGTTGAACAGAAATGCCAGATGAATTCCGTGAGAGATCTAGGCAGAAGATCCCATCCCTAAAAAAGTATAATCAGAGGGCTTTCGCCTTGCTTTTCAAAAGGAGAACTCAATTCAAGGGGTATTCCAATCCTCTGGAAAGCAGCACTTTAGCGATTCCAAGTTCTTTACTAACTCAGTGTCGATCTCTAAACGCCTAATCTCACGACTGGTCAAGAAAGCAAAGTTCACTCTCAAGCTAACCTGTGGATGCGGATAAAGCTCCACCTCTTTCCTTCACTCCTGACTGTGTCACAGATCATTCATATTCTTCGCACCCTACCAAGGCTTCTCTAGAGTTCAAGAGCAGACCCCTCACCCACCCCTAATTAAACGGGCTTGTCTCGGATTTGATCTTATGCAATTCCTTTCGCAGCTGTGCACCTCTTTTTCCAGAGGCGGGGGTTAGGGCAGACTCACAAAAGGATTAGCCCGACCCAATCCCATCGATTGTCCAGGGACCGATAAAGATAGAGAACTATTTGCTTATAAAGAAGAAATCCACTCATTGGAACTTGGGCGCATAAGTCGCTTATTCTTATTAGTCGCCCGATTACCACCTTAGAGTGAGAGGGCATTATCCCTTTATAGGGCTACAGATGGGAGGGAATTGTTGGGTTTCATGGGTCTCAGAACCGGCCCTTTCTCCATGTCGTTATCAGACTGGAAATGCTTTAGCACGATCCCACGCACTCTCACAGGATATCTATCAATAGGTCTCTTTCGGGGGAAGTACACACCTGTCACTTTAATGCACATCAAGACCGGTTGGCTATCTGTTGTCGCGTTTAGTGTACATTCGAGAGGAGGCAAGTGTACATTGCTCATTGCAAGGGTCTTTCAAAGCCTTGAAAGAACTAGAAAGAGGAGAAGCTCGGTCGTAGCAGGAGGTAAGAGCTCCTTCTGTGTCTCATCTCTTTCTCCCAATGCCAATATAGAGTATCTAGGGACAACTCCAAGCTTGATAGCTGCCATAGCTTTGGGTTCAACGGATCGAATGATAATAGGTCCAAAGATAGATCATACCATAAATGGAGTAGGAAAGATAGCTTCATTCGCATTCCTTCTCAGACCAGACTCTTGACTTGCTAGGTGCTAATGGATCACCCTTCTTGGCCCGGGTAGCCATTCTTCTATGTTATAGTCCTCTGCCTACTCTCGATAGCCTTAGGATATTCACATTTAGCAGCAGCGAGGTACGTAGTCGCTTTAGCGAAGCTTAAGGAGGAGTGTTAACGATGGAAAGGGTGAGGTTACGAAGCATTCTATTCGAAAAGCATTCCAACTCGGTTTTCAAGGTGAAAGAAAGAGCCTGGATAAGGGCCGACTTACTGGACTTCTCTAGAATCCAAACTCCTTACAGGGATCAGATCAGTCCTCGGTAGGGTACCGAGAAAAAGAATTGGTTATAGGGGCGCGAACTCACATAAGGAGTGTTCCAAGGACGGCAACTAAAAAAAAGCTAAATAGGAATAGGATAAATCACGCACGAAGAATCAGAGAGAAAAAGAAATCGCAGAACACTAACTGAAAGCGTGAACTCAGCTAGGGCGAGGGGAGACAAGTCACTCACTACAGTGCCAAGGAAAGTCCCTTTTGTCAAAGAAGAGAGCTAAGACAAGCTCAAGTCATTCAAGGACGGTCTTTTCCACGAGAAGCTGATGCCAGAACGGCTGTAGCTAACCTAGGAGTTCTGTTGTTAGGGGACCCGGGGAGCAGCCGTCGATTGATTGAAAATGGATTTTGCTTTTCTGAGGTCCCTTTTGGGCTAAAAAGTCCCTTGAGCCGTGGAATCTTTTGTCTTGATTTAGGGGAATAGGCGCATTGATTAGGTTACGTGGTTCAAGCAAGTCGTCGTCACCTTAGCAAGCAAGCTTTCTTTACAAATCAAATAGAATTGAACTATCCTTTATTCCAATTGAAGGTCACTTTCGAGACTGACTAGATTCTCATTAGTAGCCTTATAGAAGGGGACCTAGGTCTGGTCTATCCTTGCCTTCGACTTCTATAATCTTCAGGAGGTGAAAGCTTTTATGGCGCGCCATAGACTGATTGCTTGCTGATGGGGGCATTTCTCCAAGGAGAGAGTGATGCCCCTTCGCCCTAGGCCTATCGATTAAGTTCATGAATGTGGGGTATCCTTCCTTTCAAGGAATGACTGACTAGGCTGGAAATGCTTTCTTCTCTTTTTACTAGCCTAGCGATCCTTACTTTGACTTATCCTATCTCCTACTTCCAGCAGGCGGAAAGGGTTCGAAAAAGCAGGGAACTGATAAAGATAGATAGATCTGGTGACTTCAAGGTATATGGACCGTGGATGGTGGCCCAGCGACGTTATCGTCGAAATAGTGCAGCTAAGCAAACTTCTAATGCTAAAGAAAGTGCTTGGGGCAAAGCTAGGAATGAGTCTATTCCGAAGGCGAGCCTCTTTCAAAACCTTGCCTAATCAGCAAGCTTAGCTTCAACTTGACCTAACCTATCTAAATCGAGGAGCGAAGGCACTCCAAGAACTTGAAATCGAAGGGCGGGGAAGGTAGGTAGACCGCTTATTCGGTTCGAGTTCAGTACCGGAACCTCGTAGCCTTTTAGTAATAGATCTGGGATCGCCTTGAAGTACAAGGAGGGTGGGCCGAATGATCATGACAGGCTGATGCGTAGAAGATCGAAGTGATTATGGCAGGTTATTTTCACCAAGAAATGACCCGAAACGCGATCTCTTTGAAATGATTCGTCCTTTGACTTGCCTGAATCACGTTATGTGAATAACGAATAGTCGAGGAAACGGCGTCTTTTATCCTAAATAGAGCTTTTTAAGCAATCAGACTCACCTACTTCGTATGGTATGATCCAGAAATCGGGCCAATGACGAAAGCAGCCTTTGCCTTATTGAGTTCGAAGAACAGAACAGGAAAGCCAGCACGCTTGGGGAAATAGAAAGAGGTTCTTCGGAAGGCCAACGTTGGGCAGTACGATAACCTCGTAGTCGCATCAGTAACCATTGTGAACGTAGGAGCCCAAAGCCTATCGATCATTGAACTATAGAGTGGAGTAAGGAGTAAGAAAGCGATGTCTTAAGAAGCCTTCTGTCTAGCTCTGCACACGGTGGCTGCTGCATTAAAGAAAGAAAATATTCATTTTCTTTATCAGTTAAGATCTAGTAAGAAAAAGGGAATTGCTTTATCCCGCAAGTAAAGTAAGGAAGATTCTGGCTTAGCTCATTCACTCCTAAACAAGAGAAAGTTGGACATTCGATCACCTACTCCATTGACAACGGATTTCACTACCATTCTCATTTTCGGGCAACTTTCACGCTCTCCTTTGCCACTGCATGACTAGATCAGATCACACAGATAGACAAAAGACAACAAAAGAAGATGAAAATGGCGGGTTTGGGAATAATAAGGAAGAGTCAGCTGCTGACGAGTCTGCTATAAAGAGTTTTGATCACTTTATTCCCGTTGTCGAAAGACCGGGGAAGATAAGCAAGAAGTCTTTGAGCGAAGAAGTTGTCCTTGGATAAGTGCGAGAATATACCTTTCAAAGTCAGTCCCTCAGGTCGGTACTTCCATGGCCATGGTAGCCACGTGTCATTACCCCCATTGGCATAGCTAGACGATCTTCACTCTCTCGATCCCTTTGAAAACCATTTGCCTATCTATTTGATCTGACCAGGTAAATCGACCTATCCCCCAGCGTACCGGAGCTTTTCTACCCGCGGAAGATCTTTTTTATCTTATTCAAATGATCGATTCATTCCTCAATCGCAGCAGGCAGACCTTCTTAATAATAGATCATTTCAAGCCCTTCTACGCCTATCTTCCCCTCTGCGTCTTGAACAGAAGCTCAAGTGCACGAAGACCCTCTTACTTAAGCAGGTGCTATCACTTAAGAAAATCTCCGGGTCATTCTTCAAGACTACCACCTTCCTTCTCTTCGGGCATTGGAAGATGAATCAACTCCATATAAGCTGGATGACCCGGGCCTTCTTTGTGGCTTGGTGTTAACTGTAGCACTATCAGACCTTGAAGGTTAAGTTAGTGTTCCATGAACTCAATCCCACATAAATGCTGTGGCATAAGTTATCTAGCTACATTCTATTACCGGTTGACACCCCCTTGAAACTGAAATAAGTCTTATGGGATAACATACACAAGTATGCCTCTATCAATTGGATGTTTGATGGGTAACTAGAAATATCGTAAGAAAAGAATCTTACGCCTAAAAATCCCATGTCTTTCTTGGTTGGACCAACCCAACCGGCCATTTCCGACAAGTCTTTCTTCATTTTTAGAGCAAGAAGCGGAGCTACAAGAAAATCATCTCAATTTTATGACAAATCCGGTCCGATGGCTGTTCTCCACTAACCACAAAGATATAGGGACTCTATATTTCATCTTCGGTGCCATTGCTGGAGTGATGGGCACATGCTTCTCAGTACTGATTCGTATGGAATTAGCACGACCCGGCGATCAAATTCTTGGTGGGAATCATCAACTTTATAATGTTTTAATAACGGCTCACGCTTTTTTAATGATCTTTTTTATGGTTATGCCGGCGATGATAGGTGGATCTGGTAATTGGTCTGTTCCGATTCTGATAGGTGCGCCTGACATGGCATTTCCACGATTAAATAATATTTCATTCTGGTTGTTGCCACCAAGTCTCTTGCTCCTATTAAGCTCAGCCTTAGTAGAAGTGGGTAGCGGAACTGGGTGGACGGTCTATCCGCCCTTAAGTGGTATTACCAGCCATTCTGGAGGAGCAGTTGATTCAGCAATTTCTAGTCCTCATCTATCTGGTGTTTCATCCATTTTAGGTTCTATCAATTTTATAACAACTATCTCCAACATGCGTGGACCTGGAATGACTATGCATAGATCACCCCTATTTGTTTGGTCCGTTCTAGTGACAGCATTCCCACTTTTATTATCACTTCCGGTACTGGCAGGGGCAATTACCATGTTATTAACTGATCGAAACTTTAATACAACCTTTTTTGATCCCGCTGGAGGGGGAGACCCAATATTATACCAGCATCTCTTTCGGTTCTTCGGTCATCCAGAGGTGTATATTCCCATTCTGCCTGGATCCGGTATCATAAGTCATATAGTTTCTACTTTTTCGGGAAAACCGGTTTTCGGGTATCTAGGCATGGTTTATGCCATGATCAGTATAGGCGTCCTTGGATTTCTTGTTTGGGCTCATCATATGTTTACTGTGGGCTTAGACGTTGATACCCGTGCCTACTTCACCGCAGCTACCATGATCATAGCTGTCCCCACTGGAATCAAAATCTTTAGTTGGATCGCTACCATGTGGGGGGGTTCGATACAATACAAAACACCCATGTTATTTGCTGTAGGGTTCATCTTTTTGTTCACCATAGGAGGACTCACTGGAATAGTTCTGGCAAATTCTGGGCTAGACATTGCTCTACATGATACTTATTATGTGGTTGCACATTTCCATTATGTACTTTCTATGGGAGCCGTTTTTGCTTTATTTGCAGGATTTCACTATTGGGTAGGTAAAATCTTTGGTCGGACATACCCTGAAACTTTAGGTCAAATCCATTTTTGGATCACTTTTTTCGGGGTTAATCTGACCTTCTTTCCTATGCATTTCTTAGGGCTTTCGGGTATGCCACGTCGCATTCCAGATTATCCAGATGCTTACGCTGGATGGAATGCCCTTAGCAGTTTTGGCTCTTATATATCCGTAGTTGGGATTTGTCGTTTCTTCGTGGTCGTAACAATCACTTCAAGCAGTGGAAAGAACAAAAGATGTGCTCCAAGTCCTTGGGCTGTTGAACAGAATCCAACCACACCGGAATGGATGGTACAAAGTCCTCCAGCTTTTCATACTTTTGGAGAACTTCCAGCTATCAAAGAGACGAAAAGCTATGTGAAGTAAAAGAAGAAAAGGTCGCCGATTGCTACTAAGAACCTAACAGAACTTTTCAAAATGTGGATGGAGAATCCTGCAATCCATCGTCCCCTTCATTCCATCCAGCCTCCTGTTCCGCCCGGTCCTGAGTTACCCTTTGAGGAGCCATCCGTGTCCAGCTTTATCCATCCATCCAATGTCTAGCGGTTTCCATTTGACCATTTTGATGCGTCATTGGCGAACTGCTGAGGTAGATGGTGATAGGAAATGGTATTCGGCAGCTTTGGCAATGATTGTGGTAGGGTCCAATTTTCGCTCATATTTTTGTATTTTTAAAATGCCTTTGAAGCCAAAGGTGCCAGCATGTGAAGGTGAACAATGTGTTCCATGGGATTTGATTGGTGTGCGCTGTCTGATTGAGACAGTTGGTTTTGAGCCAAGTGAGGATATCCTCTGGGGGTTGTTGGGTGAAATTGACTCCCTCCATCTAGTTTTAGCTTTTGTGCAGTCTCGAAGCACATGGAGAACAGTTTCCGTTTCGAAAGGACAGTGAGGGCAGAAGTTTTCAGCTATAATGTGTATGTGGTGCAGATGGCTCTTGGTTGGAAGACGATTATGGGCACAGAGCCATAGGAAGTATTTGAGTTTGTTGAGAGTGGGGGTGGCCAGCGATGGTCTTGACAGTTTGGAACTGGAAGGTTTGGTTCATCTTCAATGGTTGTGGCTAGTGCATATGCAGATTTTGTGGTGAATATTCCTGAAGGGGTCAGTTTCCAAATGAGTTTATCAGCGGATCTACGACCACCCTCCCCCAACAACTGATGGAATTAGCGCGAAAGACTCATGCTGCTTTGCTGTGCTTGCTTGCTAGCTAGAACGCGCAGAGCCGACGAGTCAAATCGAAGAGCGTAATGAGTCTACAAGCTTCATGCTGAGGAATCCAAATTCGTTTGAATAGGTTGTTGTACAAAGAAAGCATTTCATGAAATCAAGGATGCCATAACCCTGCGACCGGATCTATAAAAACTTAATATTATGATGTTCACGCCATCCGTTGCATCTTGTTGCAGGAAAATGATGAGGAAATTGATGAAGCCTATACTGCTTTCATTAGCCATGCACAAAATATTCAATGCTGAAGCTAAATTTTCTATGGTGGAGAAAGATGCATATGCAGTTATAGAAGCAGTTCAAAATTGAAAACCTTCTCCGCAAATAAGACTTTTGAGTACCGGAGCGGGAAAGACATTGCTTACTCAGCGAAAAAAAACAAATGTCAACAGAGTGCCAAACCTTGGAATAAAAAGTAGTGGGGCTGTGGTTGGTTCGATTCTTATTGATGACACCGCAGGGGAGGTGTTAATTTCATACGTATGCTGTATGCAATTCAATGCATTTTCCAATCCATTAACAGAGAAAAAAAATAGAAAGTTGTTAGCTAAAATAAAACGCTACTTTCTTACGTATGCAGTCATCGAGTACTCTAAGCCGTTGACAGAGAAGAATTTGGATCTCAGTCCACCCATTTGTGGCAAATAAATGCTAAAGTAGATTAGTCGGTTTCCGGCTGGCTTACGTCCTAGCCGTAGGGCTTCGACTCTCTCATGATCTGAGACAGCCTCTTCTTCGTAATCAAGCCAGGGCAAGGGATATCTATTCTTAGAGGAAGCGATCTTTAGAGGCATGCACCGGCGTCCGGTGCCTTTCCCCTTTTTATTTTATCGATAGGGGGCTTGAGGGACTCTGAAAATAAAGGTCAGGCAATCGCTTATCTTGTGTTGGCTTCAATCCAATAAGAAAGGCCTCGCTATGAGAACTGACAAGCGTTTAGCCCTATTCAACAAATATTTGTTTTAGCCTTGCCTGCTCGATTCAAAGGACTAGGATAGAAGGGAGAAAAAGCTAGAAGCTTTCTTGGATTGAGAAGGCAGGGATGAAAGATCAGAGGCTAAGGCCAGGCGAGTAGCAAACGGAGATGAGTTTAGTCACACTGATGGGAGAGCGAAAGTGGGAGTCCTCTCTCACTTAATCAATAATGCCCAGGGCCAAGCACTTACTGGCTAGCGGACAAGCAGGAATAAAAACCTCCGCCGTCTTTGTTTCGGGTTTGATTTCTTATGCAATGCAGTTAGGAGTGGGGCGTGCTAGCAGGAAGTCCGGTTATGAACATATATCAATCTTTCAAAAAACCTTTCTTCCATCCTGTGGTTGTCTGATCCCCTTGGATCAGGTGTCGGTGGAAAGGAATCCTCTCGTCCTCAGACCAGGGCGAAAGATCATGAACCTAAATAGTTGGACGAATGCTGACTCGCTGTCTAGCTCAAGGAGAGGGCTTTCTTTAAACGAGGGGAAGGCTTTATAGGGGGGAGTTTAGGATGGTTTCCGAACGAGAGCCTGTAGCTTTTTCCGGGGGTGCTAGGACTCAGAAAACCTGATGCCAATAGCTGTCTCAGGGAGTTGATAAGGTTTGGCTGGGCTTTCTCTTCTTCTTGCTTCTGGGTTCTTGAGAATGGTCTAAGGTTGGTTCTAAGGACGCAGCTGGTAGCCGCCCTTCCCTTGAACAGGAGCTTCAGCTTAAGTAGCCGCTGGTGTCGAAGCTGAAACTGCAGGATCTCTTGTAGACGCAGGAGCTTGTCTCGTCCGATACTATCTCTCTGATGATCGATCTTGCTTACAATTGGCTTTATTACATAATATAGGTTCGCTCCAGTTCGCTATTCTTCTGATTTCGAATGCTAGCTGGTGGGCTTTCAAAGGTATGGGGCGATCAGGATGGCTTGGTCTAGCTCCCTTGAATCTTTAGATCAATCATATGCCCTCCTCAACCTTTTCTATGACCTAGGGCGATGTCTGACCTGGTCCTCTTCGTCTTAGAGTGCTCTTATCTTATCAAGCTTGGTTTTAATGGCTTACGTGGATCGCTCTTTCTATCCTTATCAATGGAATGCCCTTATTAGTTTAGTAAAGCTTATGGGTTGCTATTGCGCTTTCCCTTCCCTTGTGTCATGATGCTTTACGGGCGAGTGACTTTTCCTTCACGAGCTTATTTTCCAAATCGAAAGTCTGAAGAAGCTGAAGCATCAGAATCTGCTGAAAGAAAGGCTGAGAAGGCCACTAGCCTGGCTTTTAAACCACGTTGAGGAAGCAGTGAGGGAATATATATGGCTAAATTCATTCCCCTCGTCTGACAAACATAAGAGGACTCTGATCAAACTCCCGGCCTAAAATGCCTTTCAAAAATCATAGTTACTGTTATAGCATATACTCGCATGTCATCTCCTACTGCTTTGGATCTTTGTATTAAATACCTGCAAAGCAGAATTCATTCCGCTCCGAAAGAGCCTTGGACAGAAAAGCAAAACGAAGAAGAGGTGGCTTTCCAAGGTTTTAGTAAAGGATCTCCAGCAGGGTGTACGTATCCCAGTGAGCCGGTAGACGAACAGTGGGAGTAGATCCGTGGCTTACCCCTTCTTCCTTAGCTGTGCTATTGATGACCAGGGAAGTATGCTTTATGGCTTCCAGGTTTCATCCATAAAAGAGTGGTCTCTCCAAAGCCTACTCCCGGTCGAGGGAAGGAAGTGATGAGTGTTACCAGTCAAATCGATAAGAGATACCCCTATTCTGTTAATGACCAAGGAACCTTTACAGAGAAGTGAGTCTACTCCCTTATCTACGGCAAGCCTGCATCAATCATCAGTTACCACAGCTGCTATTCGCCATTGTTGACCATTCGAAGAGCCCAACCCAAGCGTGAAGAAGCAGCAGCTCTTTGATCCCATTTTTCCCTTGGGACCAAGAACAAGCTCGCTCAAAAGAAGCGTCCTTTCGAGGTAGGCTGAAGGTCTTCTTTATTTTATTTGTTTATTTGTCAACATTTACCAATTGCGGTAAGATAACTTTATCTCGCTAGGGATTCAAAGTTGACCCTCGGACGATAAAGAGATGCTGCTCAGATCGAGGGACCAGAAGCTGCTTTGAAACCGGAGTTTACACGCTACAATTCACTCTCATCCAATGGCTCGAGGCGATCACTACTATCATAGACTACTCTTTCAGCTGACCCTGAAATGAATCCACCACCCTGGTAGAAAGGCATGCTATCAGGAAGATTCCCACCCAATAAGTAAGAACTGAATCCAGAAGACTTGCCCATCGACAGACATGCAGCAGCCCAAATCGATCGAATAGCATAATATATAAATAAGTCAGGCTTTGTTACAGATGATCCTGTACTAGAAGAAGAAGAAATGGAGCATAAAATCACCCTGCTCTAAGAGCATGCCATGAAAGAGAGACCCGAAAAGAGACTGGGTCTATGTATACTTGCTGCGCATCGAAGAGCATCATTAATTATGTAAAAGAAAAGATTCACTCCCAGTATACCATTCATCAGACGATTAGTGCATCTCCGATCTCCTTCGTGCTAATCTCGACCCAAGGACGTATAGATGAAGTCCCATGGTTTAGTTTAAATCATATAGAAAAGTATGACAAACGGTCGTAGTCATCGATGAGATAAATTCCTAAGTTCACGTATAAGAGCAAATAGGCAGGACTGCCAGAAAGAAGGACTATGAAAGCCATAAAGACATTGACAAGTCCATCTTCTTTTCCCTCTGCCGATGATCTATCTCCCTCTCTTATTGACCTTGGAACCCTATATGAGAAGTAGGTTAGCGGACAGGTCCGTGCTGGACATGCGTAGGTCCATGATGATCTTTGATCACCCTCAATTCGTAAAAGATAATAGGCTATTGATGACCGTGAACCTATGGAAGAAGTCCAACGGTAGAATCCATATAGAAAGGGTGGTCCTTCCTCAGTAGTTCACGTAAAGAGCTCATCGTAGACCAATGGCTAGTTGTAGAAACCGGTAAAGCCACCACTCTCTTCTCTTTATCACACCATATTTTGGTGTGGTATGCGGCTAAACAAGTAGATCCTGGTGCAAACGGAGATCTTGGAGCTAAGGCTAAGGCCCTTCCTAAAGCCGATGGGGACGTAGTTTTTTATTCAAATCCAAAGTTCTGAAGTCTCCGCTAGGGCTAAGGCTTTAGTTCCAAATCCCGAATCTTATTAAGCTTAAAAGAAGAAAGGGGCATCTGCCCTGGTAAGCAGATATTCCGATGGCTGTATTCCATAAGGCTAGCGGTGTAGCGCACATCATTTCTCAAAGAGAGTGAGGCTCATCAGGCGGCCAACCGTTGCGTCCTCGTCGCTGCCTTAGGAGACATTGGTGGTTCAGCGAAAGACCTGCGGGCCCGGCTGGGTACGATGAAGATTTTCATACCAAAAAATGTCTAAGGCTGAACTCCTACTATATCTCTGTCATTGCTTTCTACTAAGGCTGATTTGAAGCTCTCCCGCTCCGAAGGTGAGGATTTGACTTTAGATTGATTCAGTTAGTTGTATATAAGGTTCCACCCTGAGCATTAAACTAAGGTTGACCCCTACTCTTCCAAGTTTCGTATCTTGACCCAATACCGAGGGATAGGCTAACCATTCCTCCTCCGCTATGGTCGACGTCATTCATAGCTTGATCGGTTCGTTCGTAAGGACGAACAACAGCGTAATTCATAATAGCTTGCATACTCAACGAAGATCACCCCCTTCTCAAAGGCGGGGAAGGACTGATGATTCGATTCCAAAGCAAGGGGAAGAGGGGCATTTGAAGTAGCCGAATCTGAAGCTCCAGCCGAAGCAGGTTCCTAGGGAAGAAGCAAATCCCGATCCCTCAGCATCAAAATCATTCGTATCAACTCTTTCCTAATAATCCGCAAAATCAGAAGCAGAGTAGGAAAGCCCTTTTTCTATGGTATGGGGAAGGAAGCGGAAACCGCCATTCGAATAAAGGGCGGAGGGTTTAGGAGGGTGTTAACGTTGAGTGACCTATCACACTCTTGTTCAGGTAGTTAGTTTACTAAGAGACCGTACGAAAGCTCTTTTTCCTAAAAAGATAAGGCCTCCTGGTTTTAAACTGAAATCTTTTAGCAGCTTGCGGAGGCCTTCCTAACTCTATGGCGAAGCAGGGGTGGCAGATAAATAGATAAGTAAGGGTTGGCTTAGAACCGGGGCGGTGGGCAGGGTAGGAGGCAATAATGGTAAAGAACAGACTGGCTAGCATGAGGCAGGTGCTCCACTGATTGATTCGACCTACCTTATCCGACATGTGGAGTTTGGTAGCTTTCTCTAATCTTCCCTTGACTTAAACAGCCTTTAGGTTAGGGAGTTTCATTCTTTCGTAGGAGACCTATCCAGAAGGAAGTTTTCGCAACTCGCGGGTGAGCGAAGCAGCGAGGGTTGTCCGGAGCAGTGTCAGCGTCAAAAGCGGCCTCGGAGCGCAGGCAGTGTTAAGGTTGTAGTTGTTGAACGCGCAACCAGAGAGGAGAGCTATAGAAGCAAGACTGTGTTTGGACTGGACGCGTGCCGAACGAAGATCGTGTCTACTTACTTACGCTCACAAAATCCATATAGGTGAAAAGCTGGAAGCTTCAATAGTTCCCTTCTTAGAGTGCTATGATGGGATCCGTCCCTACTAAAGCGGCTTAGGCGTCAGACATGATTCTTTCCCTTAACCTACGAAATATCCTAATCTTTATCTCCTACAGCTCTTGGAATCGAAACTCTTCCTTTCCGAGCCCATCCACACCTCCATTTGGTTGTGCTATGCGCTAGCGCGCTCCGAAACAAGCTAGCCATAGCGAGACCAAATGCTTTAGCAATTGCGCGAAAGAATACCGCTCTGTGGGCATCCGAGTCCGAAGAAGAATAAGCCGTTTCAAAAGCATCTAAATCAAAAGAGGCTAGAAATAAAAACCTGGAAAAGAAGCAAGAATATAGGCGCTTTAGTATCGGGCTCGGTTGTCAGGGATGAAACAAATGATGATCCAGAAAGGGTTCGAAATCGAGTTCCATTTGGAATTGACGAAGACGGGTCTGTGAGCTCGAGCTGGAAGGGCAGGGGGCAGGTCTAGGAGTGCGTTCTGTTCTCTCCCATCACATAAGCAATTCCTCAACTGATGAATTCGTGGGATCAATCTAATCCACCTTCCTCTCCTTCTGCTTCACTGGCTTAGCATCTGGATAAGTGGGAATCCTGTGTTGCACGATTTCAGGATCAATTCCAGGCATATCTTGGTAGGACCATGCGAACACATCAATGAACTCCTTAAGCAAAGAAAGAAATTCTTCCTTTTCTTTCTCTGATAGGCTTGAGCCAATTCGAACCATGAATTCCATCTATCCGGAATCTTTCTTGCTTTCCCGGAAGGCTATTCCCCGATCCTCTACTTGCATGATCGTCTAACCAACCAACACGGCTGTTTGCAGTACCTATTATGAGGCAGCCTGGGACCTAGGTACAAGGATTCTGGAATGTAACAAAATATGTATGAGAGATCTCGAGATCGAGGAACAAAAGAAAGAAAAGAAATAGCGGAAAAGGCGTGTGAAGCTATTTCTTTTTGATTCCTATCTCTTCTGTAAACAGGCGACTACCTTATTTATATAGGATAAACCCATTTAGTGTTTCCAACCGATGGTATCGAATTGAGTGCTTCCAGCCAGAGTGGTCTTGAATTGACTTTTGTCATGCCGCTTTCATAGAGCAGGATCCGCTGTAAAACTAGTCACTTTCTTATTTTATGATTGATAAAAGTAGATCGAATTTCATGCAACAATTAATGAAATGATCTGACCAACCCGCGGTCGTTAAGTTCGCCTTTCGGCTCAGTTAGTTACCACCAACCCTTCGAATTTGCTTCTTACCACTCGGCTAAAAGCTCTAGAATGAAGCTCATGAACCCGAAAATGAAAAAATCGAAATCTATCATCTTTCTATTAAATTAGCTGTGTAACAGTCTCAGTGCGAGCGTTCAACGAACTATGCTAACGGCTCACCGGGAATACCTTTACCTTATTCTCCTGATCAGTTTATGGCTGGGGAAAGAGAAGTCTCTAAGGACTTAGCCTCTATGACGATGACGCTAACAGAGCTATGAATGTCAAGCCAGCCCATAACCTCTAAGTTTTGGGTATGAAATTCTTGATTCCTTCGGAAGCTCGATCATTGCTATTGATCTCTTCCGCTATTGTGTGCTATTACCATTGATTTCTTCGCTAAATAAAGGAGAGTAAGTAAAGGTTCGATGAAATTAAATTGAACTCACTGAGAACCACTTTGTCAAAAGCAAACATGGAAAAAAAGAATTTCAATGCTGATTTAGGGCCGGCCAAACGAATGATACTTGTTCACCGACGGAAAGAGAGAGTGCTAACCCGAAGCACCGTCCCCCTACTATCCCAATTGAATTACCGACTCTCCAGCTGCTGCTACTGCTCGGAGGAGAAGGACAAAGGACAGAGGAGTATGCGAAAGGAAAGAGGGAGAAGAGAGCTATTCGAGGCTACTCGACTCGATGGGGAAGGGCTTTCTTGTGGCGAGCGGGCTTGCCTATGAATACTAATACTCGTATCCGGCTTGGATTTTGATCATTAATACGAGTAGGAGGTTCGCGCAAGCAAGCAGCAACGGGAGGAAGAGTAGAAGCTGGAACTGCTGGAGCTGGTACTCTTTCTCTCATGATATGCCCATTATTTAGCGCTATAATAGTTTTAATTACTTTTATAGGAGAGAGGGAAGGTCGGACTGGCTTTGCTTGCTTAACTACTATGTCGATTGATGGCTTGAGTATGAAGATGCCTATGACTACTGCTTGCTTGAAAGATTTCAGTTTCCAGGAAAAGGATACCGATAGGCGGATTGACGCATCTGAGCAGGCAGGGAATACTTAGTGCTTTTCATATGAATGCTATGAGGCTTGGGCGAGAGAGCAGGTCTAGGAAGCCTAGATATTGCATCATGTGAAAGCAGCGCTAAAAGAAAAGACCAATAAGAGCTGTAAACAAGTGAGATAGGCACGAAAGGGGGCATTCTGGGGATGTCTTTCATCAGCCAGCACCTTCAACAGCCAGTGGGACAGATGCCGACACAGATTCGATTCTAGATTCAAAGATATAGGGTACGACCGATGACCAGGCAAGACAGGATGAAGCAAGCAGCAAGGGATTGGCTGAATAGAACAGATCGACCGGGAATGAGATATTGAATGGAAAGAACGAAAGCGACGTACGTACTGGATTGACTAACGTGTGCCAACTATTCTACTTCCCTATTTCCTGCTTTTTCACCTCCCTGGTGCACTCTTTCCCAGAATTCAACGATAGAGAAGAAAGAGATAAGAAATGACCGGACTAGACAAATGAAAGCGGACCAAGGTTTTTATTCCTTAGCCAAGCGCGCCTATTAAAGCGCCTCTATTACAGAAGCGAAAGCAATGTGCCCCAGCCGAAGAGCATCTTTATAAAAGAATGAATGGGAAGCAGGCCAGGTATATATTTCTATAGTTATGTTTACTTCAGCTCGACCATAGTCCTTAAATCGTTCATACAAAAACATCTGGAGGAAAGGAGTGGACATGAAGTTCTGGATGGCCTATCTCCCTATGGACATCTGAGAATATCTTACTATTTCATCCCACCTTGCATAAAGCCCCAAACGAAACCAGAGACCAAGCGCAATGCATTGTCCCTTTGCCAGTTTCGCTGCTATTCAAAAATGATCTGATGAAATGCACTCAAAGTTAACCCCGGGAAGAATGAACTTGGATAGCCACATGGCGAGATAAGCGGCCAGTTCATTTTTCTTTTTTTTTTTTTTAGTGGAAGGGCTGAAGCCCAGAATTACAAGCATACATATCTGGGGAGTGACACCCCTATAATGTCATGACTTAGCAACGGCCTCAAAGCTTCAGGGGGTTCATCCAAAATGAATAAACCTGGCGGATAGCTCAAGCTTCTTTTGGCTAGAAAATCTGCACAATTGTTAGCCTCTCGCCCCCTAAATTGTAGCCTAAAGTCCTACTGTCTGTCCATCAATCTTCGAACATTAAGAATCAAGTGAAAATGGGGATCTTGAGTCGTGGCATGCTTAATGAGATGCAAGCAGTTCTGGGAGTTACTTTCAAGAAGAAGACTCCTAAACCCCAACTCCCACGCCAGTTCCAGACCTTTCAAAATTCCCCAAAATTCAGCGGTGGTATTAGTTGCTACTCCTACATTAATGACAAAGCCTTTTAACCATTTACCAGTAAAATCTCTCAGAAGCCCTCCCGCTCCTGCCGGTCCCGGGTTTCCACTCGAAGCGCCGTCAACATTTATTTTTATATCCTGGGCATCCGGAGGAATCCAATTTATCAGCACCTGATTTCCCTTCTTTAAGATGCAAGTCTTCCTCAAAATCTCTTCATCTTCTGTAGTTTTTTGAATTATAAGATTATGAGGGTTTGCCGGTACCATGAAGTTCTGCTGGTGAAGCATCTCATTTCGCCAGATAAAGCGCAACGCTTCTATAAAGATAAATCTCCATGAGCTCGCGACCCTCGAGTTGGGATGATTTAGAATACCCTTGCTTCACCTTGGGAGCCCCCTCGGAGACGCGTTCCAACATCTTTGAACTCTCCTCCACAGCGACTAACTCGAAGTCATTAACAAAGAAAGGAAGGCAGCCTCTCTTTCAGCTCGACAAGAACGGCGTCAGAAGGAAGGGCTGTGAGCAGCTGATCGAGAGCCTGGCTAAAGTCCTCCCTACGGTCAGATTTTCTCAAATCTGCCAAACTGCCTTGAAGGATGTTTTTGATCAATTCTCGTGCTCGAGCAGTGGCAGGGTCCGAGTCAGGTTCGGGAGTAGGGACTTCCTCCGCAATCGTACTTTTCTCTAAGCTCGAATAAAGTTGCTCGAAAGGCTCTTCACAGAACCAGAAGACATGTGCTCGAGGAAGAAAGAGAGGGCTAAAAGAGACTTGAAGAGCGATAGGAGCGGAAGTATGTGCCTCAAGAGATCCAAAGTGTCAATAAATTGATTCTTTCGAAAGGTGTGAAAAGGAGATAGAGTCACCTGTTCAGTTGATGATAAAGTAGCAAGAACCCCCACTCGATTCAGCACCTCCACATCCTGAGTGAATCGATGCTAGAGCGATGAGATAATTTTTAATTTCTTGAAAAATAATGCAAAAAAAAGGCTTCACTTACAGGCTCCTGCACCTCCATGGCTGATAGATCCCTGACCACTTGCGAAACCACTTTCCCCGCTGAATGGCCATCTGAGGATCCTTCTTCCTCTAGATCCTTGTCAACAATAGGAGCAGATGGAAGGTCAACATGCACAGGGGAAGCAGGAAGGCCTTCTACTACCGGAGTTGTAGAGGAGTCCCTGACCTAGAAAGAGTAGAGACATTAGCCCAGAGCGAGGATCACAGATTTAAGAATGGCAAAGGCCAGATACCTAAAAAGGCTCGTTCTCCGGATGGGTTTGAGACTCTGGGGAGGCAGAAGGTTGTGTGACCTGCTTCGTGGAGGCATCCTAAAGGAAGCACCTATAGGAAAAGATTCCAAAAGGAAAAAGTCCATGAAGCGAGAGTAGTCAAGGCAACGACGTACCTCAGTGATACGGGACGAGGAACGAGTTTTCCTTCGTTTTGGAGGCTGAGCAGGATTGTCAGCAGGTTTTGAGGCCTCAACGACTGGTTCAGTAGGAGGTGCGGATCGAGCTATGGCCTCTGCAAAGAACAAAAGTCATTAAACCAGAAGGGAGGAAGATAAAAGTGGAAACCACTTTTCCTGCCTCGGCTTGGGTACCAAACCCTAGTAAGGCAACCTATCTTGCATGCTCGATTGAGTTGTCAGAAAGCCTCTACTTGAGAGCAGGACCAGAACTTGGTTTCTGGATTTCCCCAGTCCTACTATTTATTTCTATCATTCTGCTCTGGACCGCGCGCGGAGCGACAACCCGAGAAAAATCGGTAAATTTCTTTTATAACATTTGAATTACTCGAGTAACTTTATTTCGTGTTCATTATGTTTCAACTATTTTTCAAATTAACCTCGAGAACGCCACAAGTAAGGTTGTTCCAGGAAGATCAAACCCGGAATAATCATGCTTCTAATAGAAATGCGGACCCCCTCCACTAATAGGTCACCCGTCGTTTTTAGGACCCCGCTTTGGGGCAAGTTTGTTAGAAATGATCGGACCTCCGGCTTGCCAATGTGGGGAACCCCTTAATAGGGCGGCGAAAGACTTATTTCAAGAACCTCCCGCCTTCGACCCACTCGAATTTTAAAATAAGGGGAGGGTAAGGGCCCTTTCGGTCTTCATAGCTTCTATAGTGCTCAGTATAGCATTGGCGGAATCCATTTCCCAAAGCGGAGTTCTTCTAGAAACTATTATAGGTGTCCAATAAGAGTCCCCGCCTACTCACCTGGAACTCCACCCTCTCGATGGATACTAAGATTTTTTTTATATAGCTAAAGGATCCCCCCAAATCCCATGCCTTTGTTTTTCTCAACCTCTTTTAAAAAAAAGAGAACTGGAAAATCGATTTATTTATCTTTACTTTAATAATACCGCTTCCGCGGGAAAGAAATCAATCAATACTAAAACTAAAGGATTCCCCTTTTTTTAAAAAAGCTTTTTTTTTATTTTCTATTGACACCAGCCGGAATCCGTTGAATTACAACCAACAACCCTGGGTGGAACCCAGCATTAGCAGGCCCATGCCTCCGGCATAGGCAGTTCCTCCGAAGCCGGACGTTAGGTTGGGTCTTCTTTTACGAAACCTCCCGAAAAGCGCGGATGGAAAAAGTTTGTTCGAGCATCAAATGCAACTTGAAGAGCATTTGATGAAAAACCCTTTAACGCGGGGGAAAGGCCGTAAAGATCACGAAGTACTTGATGGGACTTAATGACTGTGAAAGTTTCATCGAAAAAGCTCAAAGAGCATCGGCATCAAAGGTTGCGGTCGCCCAATAGGGGGCTGGCCATGTCATCAAGGAACGAGCCCCAAACCCGAGAGTGAAAGGGAGGGTATTAGAAGTTAGGTTGGAAGAGAGCAACAGAAGTCAGGAAAGCACAGGTCAGGGGCAGCACATCAACAAAGCTCTCAAATTACTCTTGCCTGTTCTCTATCTGGGATGCATTATTTTTTTGGACTATCTGCCGGAAATTTGAAAATCCATGACCGAGTTACAGTTACAACGAATGAGCGAAGGAATGAAAATGTTCCTGGCACTTGCCCCTTTTCTGTGTACCTTCCGTAAGATTATCCACCCATATCTGACCTTACCATTTTTCTTTTTTTTTTCCTCTCTACCTCTGTTTTTGAAAACCTTAAAAGCATCAAGTGCTTCTGCCTTATCAAACAAAAGATAGAGATACATCTATCTTGAGTGGTAATCAATAAATGATATAAAGTCTCCCTGACCATTCATGCAAGGGGTAGGAAATGGTCCACAGATATCTGTGTGTATGATCTCGAGTAACTCAGTATTCCTCTTGGAACCTTTAGTGGTCTGCTGTGGCCACTTTCCCAAAGATTCGTGTTAAGACTCCATCATTTACTAACCTTTTCATTCTCTCTATGGAGATGTGTCCCAATCTCCTAAGCCAAAGTTTAGAGGAGTTTTCAGTCCATCCAAACAAGGCAATGTTTTGGACCTGCCCACACCAGTCCCACCCAATACAGCTAATCCACACGAGTCAGGCCCATCTATCTAGAGGTCCAGTCACCATCACACAGCCGAAATCACCCCGAGCCCGAAACTAAATGCAAATTTCCCTCCCTCGTCAACCTTCAAACGATCCTGTGCCCAGTCAATTACACCTGCAACCCTCTGTTTTGCCCTCTGAACCATCTGAGGCGCCTGCAAAACCTACTGCAGTGCAGGAAGTAAGCAGCAAATTCAAATTGCTCACCTCTCTCAAGAACCTCCTAAACCACCTGACCCACAACGGTGTACCCCCACTGCAAAATAAACCCCAAACCGCAAAACCTGTAAACCCTCATGCCCCTACCCTTACCCCTGTTATGGAGGTCGGGGATCCGTCAACAGAATCCCAACCCTCCCAATGTGGACAGAACCAAGATGCCCCTCCAAGGACTGAGGTGTCTGATGCCACGAGAAGAGGAGTGGGCAATCGAGATAGAAGTCGATCACCCAAACCTGCGGATCGTCGCCTCCGTGATGTACTCAAATCCGCGAGAGTGGCAAGACCTGAGAGGGGAACCCCCAGTACAAGGGCAATTTCAGTGTCGGTTGGAGACCTGGTTCGAGATGCATATTTTGAAAGAGAGTCAAAACCTCGCCCAATATCCCTTCCTTTTCAATAGTCAATTCGAGAGCCCAATCCAAAAGCTTAAAAAGCAGTTGATCTTGATCAAATTGATAGAGAGTAAGAAAATAAGCTCTTTCTATGGGAAGCCTATGAATCTCCCGCTAGTCATCCTTCCTATAGTACGGTCTTCTTAAGCATCCTTCTCTGGCTGATACCTTCTCCGATCTCTGTTTGCAAGGGCAGTGACTCAATCCGAAACTAGGATTTCCCTTTAGCGACCTAGGATTGCAAAGATTGTGGTGTAGTAAAATCAATACAGGAATCGAACCCGTGATACAATTTTGATTTCCGTCCAGGTTGATTCGAACGCCAACTTTGAAAATCAAACAAAGAAAATAAAAGAGAACAACTACCAAAATGCGAAAGAGGCCCACCGCACCACTCCCCTTTCCTCCCATTGCTAGGAGCCTCGCCCTCTTGACTTGATATATCAAGAAGACTACAACCAATAGTGGATCGCCTTTTGCTTAAATAAGCAAGACAAGATAAGGTAGATCTTCAAATAGCTAGTATAAGAAAGTAAAGTAGTAACTTCCGTCGTTCAGGAAGAAAGACTTCGCCTAATTCTTTTGAATCCCGGCCCGGTTTTTCCCCACTAACTAATTAGCTTACGACCACTGAACAAACTTGGTTGACGAACATAGTTTATGCGCCGCTAATGTAGCGGCTTGTCGAGCATTTGACAAACTCACACCATCCATTTCAAATAGGATTTGTCCCGTGGACACACGAGCAATCCAACCCGTAGGATTTCCTTTTCCTCTTCCCATTCTTACTTCTGTAGGTTTT